CCAATTCGGACTAGATACCGAGCCAACGAATCCCCTTCTTTTTGCCACTGTACTTCCCAATCAAATTCGTCATAACACTCATACTGATCAACTTTACGAAGATCCCATTGTATTCCGGACGCTCGCAGCATTGGTCCCGATAAACCCCAATTTATTACTTCCTCTCGACCAATAATGCCTACCCCCTCGACTCGTTCTAAAAAAATAGGATTGCGTGTAATAAGTTGTTGATATTCAGCAACCCTTATTAAAAAATAATCGCAGAAATCCAAACATTTATCTATCCAGCCATGAGGGAGATCAGCCGCTACCCCTCCGATCCGAAAATAATTATGCATCATTCTCATACCGGTGGCAGCTTCGAATAGATCATATACTAATTCTCTTTCTCTGAAAATATAGAAAAAGGGAGTCTGTGCACCAATATCCGCCATAAAAGGACCGAGCCATAACAGATGAGAAGCTATACGACTCAACTCCAACATAATTATTCTGATATAGCTGGCTCTTTTAGGTACTTGAATATTTCCCAGCTGTTCCGGTCCATTTACCGTTATTGCTTCTGTGAACATAGTAGCTAAATAATCCCAACGTGTTACATAAGGCAAATATTGTATAATTGTTCGGTTTTCCGCAATTTTTTCCATCCCTCGGTGTAAATAACCCAATATTGGTTCACAGTCAATAACATCTTCACCATCTAGAGTAATGATAAGTCGAAGAACACCATGCATTGATGGATGGTGGGGACCCATATTGACTACCATGAGGTCTTTTCTTGGAGCTGGTATATTCATAGGTTTTTCCTTAATTCATTCTTTCATGAATTGTTGAAAACAAAAAAAAGTTCATTCAAATTCAAGATCTAATAAATCAAATAATTCAAAATGCTTCTTCAAATTAACGAGTTTTTGATTCCCGAATATCCAACCGATTAATTAATTCTTTATAACCTATTCTATTTTTCTTTGACAAATAAGATAGCAGTCGTTGGCGTTTTCCCAGAATTTTACGTAGACCTCTCTGAGATAAATAGTCTTTTTTGTGTAATTGTAAATGTGAAGTAAGTCTTCGTATCCTATTGGTGAAACTAAATATTTGAAATTCAACAGAACCCCTGTTTTCTTCTTTTTCTTCTTGTGAAATAACTGAGATGAATGAATTTTTTACCATAAAATGAAACCCCCTTCTTTTTTTAAGATATTTTTATTGATAGATATCTTTATTGATCAGTAATAATAATGTCACTTGTTTTAGTTTGGTATAGACAATAATCTTAATTTTGTTCTAATTTCGAATTTTATTAAATCAAATTAAATCAATCCGATTTTAATTTAAAAATTCGATTTGAAAAGGTATACAAAAGCATGGTTGTTTTCCGTACTCCAAAAAGATAAAAACTTAGTCCTAAAATCAGAAGATTTTATTGATTCATTTCGAGATCGAATTGATATGTCATTGAATTAGTATCATGTATCAGAATGGAATGTAAGACAATGAATGTGTGCACCTCTTTGTCGTCATAGACCCGCTACGATATGGGAAAGGTAGCAAAAATATACTAGTAATGAATTTTCAATCGCGGATACATATGTATCCTTACCATACCGAAACGACTGCCGTTATTGCTATCAAACCAATACCGATTCATACAAGCTAAATCTTCTAATCGATAATTGGGCCACAGAAATAACTTTAATTTAATAAGTTTCTTTTGATATCCTTTGCTTTTATCCAAAACCTGACTGTTTACCTTATTCCCATTCCCCAATGCTGAATTTTTATGCATATCATTTCTATTCCTAGAATTGAAACAAATTAGAATTCGAAATTCTCTCCGAAGTCTAGGTGATAAAAGATTTTCAGGAACAAACAAATCATAATGATTTTTATCCCTATTTCCAGTCATCTTTTTATATTTGGTAATGACTTCATCAGAATTCTTATCAACATGAGTTTTTTCTCGGTATTTTTGATTCATTTTGTGTTTACTTTGATGAACCAACGAAATACCAATGGTTTGAGACATAATAAATTGCCCATCATTTTTTATAGATAGACGAATTGGTTCAATAATCAAAATTCCTCTTTTGATCAATTCTGTAAGAGTTAAATTTTTCTGAATCATCAGAATATCAAGACTCATTTCTCCCCTTTGAATAGAGGATATAGTTATTTCTCGTGGATTTATCAGTCTAAGCAGGAGACAATATACTTTGATGTTATTAATTATTTTTTTATTTAAAATATCATCCCATCGCAATTGAAAAAGAAAATACCTTTTTAGTAAGAAATCAAACTCCGCTTTTGTATTGTTCTTGTATTGCTTTTTATTTTTATGTTTTTTCATGTCCGAGCCCGTATAATCTTCTTCAACATCTTTTTCTTGGTTTGAAAGAGCAGATTCAAGGTTTGCTTGGTCCGCGGATTCTTTTTGCCCTTTATTTCGTTTTTTTAATTCAAGAGATTTTTTTTCATTGGAGGATATTGATATAAAAGGATCTTTTTTTTTATTTCCAGCGATGCTTTTGTTTTCAATATCAGTAGCGTTTTCATTTATATTAGAATCTAAAAGAAGTAATTTTATTGGTATAACCCACGGTTTTGTTTTATACAAATTATAAAATATTAAAAATTCTGGGAAGAACCAACGTTCAAGATTTGATATGGGACGATTTAGCATTTCTTCATTCATTCCCATCCAATCAAAAAAACTTTTTTGATTGGATAAGTTGATTTCTTGATCTTGATGAATTGTGAGATAAAAAAGATTTTTCTTTTTGATTTTATCAATTATTTGATAATTATTAAGCTTAGCCTTAGTAGATTTTTTATTACTGTTTGGGTCAGTATCAATATTGATCCAAGCCTCGATATCGATTTTCGTTCTAAGACAAAAATCGACAATTCTCCAATCAAAATATTTTCTATCCAGATTTTTCTCCATATCTCGAATATCATCTTGTACTAGATCCTTATTGCTAGGGATAATAGGAATACCTTCCATCATATAAAAAGATTTTCGTTTATTTGTGTTGGAATTCGAAAAAACTTCTTGGTTATTTTTTACGTGTAATGACGATTCATAAATTGAAGAGTACTTCGTATCTTCAGAATTAATAGATTTATATGCTAACCGATCATATCTATATTGTTTTTTAAAATTATCTTTTTCATTTAGTAATGAAGCCGTTTCAAAATTATTTTGTTTTTCGTAGTGAATAAATTTTGTTTTTTTAGATGAGTTGCATAAATCCTTATTTTGATTCATACAGTGTTGATTGAATTGATTTCGCCATTTTTGTGGTACTAGTCTAGACCATCTAATCTGAGATATATCATATTGATAATGATTCCTTAACCAATTTGTCCATTGATTTATTCCAGAATTCTGACGATTCTTATGTCTTAATTGAGAATGAAAAAGTTCTTGTGTTCCAACAAAATAATCCTTTATTTCAGTCTTAATAAAAGGGGCTGCTCCATTATATTTAAAGACAGATTTTAACTTATAAAAATCAAAATTAATAAATTGGGTTTGGGAGAGTTTGTAAAATACATAGGCTTGTGAAAAGTGGGATAAGTCACAAAAAGTATTTGAATTCTTATTACTAATATTAGTATTATAAAGTGCCTTTTTTATAGTCGAAATAAAGTGAATTAAACTTTGATTTGTTTTATCCATTTTTTCTTGATTTGTTTCATTATTGGTAATGTATTTATTAATAATTTTTTTTATTGATTCAAGAAATGGTTGTGTATTGATCCTAGGAATATTAATGATCCACAGAAAGATATCTATGTATACCCTTTCAATGAAAAATTTCATAAAATAATGTAATTTGCGTATTAGTCGAGCATTTTTTCTTTTTAATATCTGCAAAATCTTTTTTTGTGATTCCAACCCTTTATCATCATCACTTATTTTGTTAGAACGAATATTTCGATCCGGAATTCGAAATCCGCCCTTTTTTTTATTTGTAATTTTTTCTATTTGGTTTATGATTGTGCTTGTTCTATCAGTTAGATCCTGCATTTTTTTTTCTGTCAATGAATAATTTGTCCAATTCCGAGGTATAGTTTCAATGGATGATGGTATAGTTTCAATGGACAATTCATCAATCATCAGATTACTGGTTATAGAATCTTTTTTAGTTTTACTCAATTCATATACTTTTCTTTTTCTCAATCCAAATAATAGAATTGGATTTATTTGTGAGAGTTCTTTTTTTATTTCTTTTAAAAAAAGAATCCTTTTAATGACCCATTTTTTTGTTTCTTTTAAAACATTTACAAACAATTTTGTTTTTTCTTTTAAAATTCTTAGAATTAGAAAGCATTTCTTTTTCAATTTTCGAATTTTTCTTTTGAGTTCTTTAAAAATGGGTTCAAAAAATGAAAGTTGTTTTCTGGGAGAATCAAAAGGGAATTCAGCTTCCATTCCAAAAATTGTTAAAAAACAAAAATCATTTTTTGAATCTTTCTTTTTCATTGGATCATTATAAGGGGCTCGTGGGTTAGATGTGTGCCAAGGTTTCAGACGAAAAGGAAATAGGATCTTAATCTGAATACCGTCTGTTAACCAGTTTTTTGGAAATTCTTTTTCTGATAATTGAACGCCATTATAGGTGCATTTAACATACATTTCTCGATTCCAATCTTTAAAATCCTCGGACCATTCGGGAAATTGAAACAATAGCATACGGGCGGTATTTTTAACTATTATCAATGAAGGCAATATAATATATTTTCTAAGAATCGATTGGGTTACTAACAAAAAACCTCTTAGTACTTGAGCAAGTAAAATACTATCCCAGGCTTCCGCTATTTCTATACGTACTTTCTCCTTTCTTTTGGCTTCCTCTTTTTTATCCTCTTCCTTTTTTTTCTCACTTTCTTCTGTGGTTTTCTCTTTATAATCCGAAATTTTGAGTTCTGTGTTTGTCCACATAAAATTTCTCAAAATTAGGTTTATACGTTCGGAAATATCAAAAGAAAAA